CTTGTCAATCGATTCATAACCTTTAGAACGCAATTCATATCCCTTCGAACCCCCTTTACTTGTAGGAGTACGTCTTGGATCTGTCGCTTATGTTATGGCCGAAGTCCTACTCACGGCGACCTGGTTGAATTAGGAGAAGCTGTAGGTATTATTGCGGGTCAATCTATTGGAGAGCCGGGTACTCAACTAACATTACGAACTTTTCATACCGGCGGAGTATTCACAGGGGGTACTGCAGAACATGTACGAGCCCCTTCTAATGGGAAAATCAAATTTAATGAGGATTTGGTTCATCCCACACGTACACGCCATGGGCATCCTGCTTTTCTATGTTATATGGACTTATATGTAACTATTGAAAGTGAAGATATTCTATATAACGTAACTATTCCACAAAAAAGTTTTATTTTAGTTCAAAATGATCAATATGTAGAACCAGAACAAGTGATTGCCGAGATTCGCGCGGGAACATACACTTTGAATTTTAAAGAAAGGGTCCGAAAGCATATCTATTCCGACTCCGAAGGAGAAATCCACTGGAGTACTGATGTGTACCATACACCTGAATTTGCATATAGTAATGTCCACCTCTTACCAAGAACAAGCCATTTATGGATATTAAAAGGAAGTTCGTTCAGATACCGTGTAGTCTCTTTTTCAATACATAAGGATCAAGATCAAGTTCATTCTCTTTCTGGTTCTGGCGAAGGAAGATATATTTCGAGCTTTTCAGGAAATAATGATCAAGTTAGATACAGATTCTTTAGTTCGGATCTTTCTGGTAAAAATCAAAGTAAGATTACTGACTATTCAGAGCATAATCGAATCCTATGTACTGGTCATTGTAATCTCATATACCCCCCAATTCTCCATGAGAGTTATGATTTATTGGCAAAGAGGCGAAGAAATAGATTCATCATTCCATTCCAATCGATTCCAGAACGGGAGAAAGAACTAATGTCCTCTGCCGATATCGCGATTGAAATACCCATAAATGGTATTTTCCGTCGAAAAAGTATTTTTGCTTATTTCGATGATCTTCAATACAGAAGAAACAGTTCAGGAATTACTAAATATGGGACTATAGGAGTCCATTCAATCCTCAAAAAACAGGATTTGATTGAATATCGAGGAGTCAAAGAATTTAAGCCAAAATACAAAATGAAAATAGATAGATTTTTTTTCATTCCCGAGGAAGTACATATTTTACCGGAATCTTCTTCCATAATGGTACGGAACAATAGTATCATTAGAGTGAATACACGAATTGCTTTAAATACAAGAAGCCGAGTAGGCGGCTTGGTCCGAGTGGAGAAAAAAAAAAAAGAGATTGAACTTAAAATCTTTTCTGGAGATATCCATTTTCCTGGAGAGACAGATAAGATCTCCCGACACAGCGGGATCTTGATACCACCAGGAACGGTAAAAAAAAATTCGAAGGAATCAAAAAATTTGCAAAATTGGATCTATGTCCAACGGATTACACCTACTAAGAAAAAGTATTTTATTTTGGTTCGGCCCGTAATCATATATGAAATAGCAGACGGTCTAAATTTATCAACACTTTTCCCTCAAGATCTGTTGCAGGAAAGGGAAAACCTGCAACTTCGAGTTGTTAATTATATCCTTTATGGATATGGTAAAGTTGTTTTTGGAATTTATGACCCAAGTATTCAATTAATTCGTACTTGTTTATCGCTGGATTGGGACCAAGAAAAAAAAAGTTCTTCTATTGAGGAGGCTCATGCTTCTTTTATTGAAGTAAGTACAAGAGATCTGATTCGATATTTCTTACGAATTTACTTAGTGAAATCCCATAGTTTGTATAGCCGAAAAAGGAAGGATTTCTCAAGTTCTGGATTCCTCTATGATAATGCGTCAGAGCGTGCCAATATCAATCCATTTTATCTCAAGGCAAGAATTCAACAATCACTTAGACAAAATCAAGGAACTATTAGTACGTTGTTGAATAGAAATAAGGAATGCCAATCTTTGATAATTTTATCATCACCTAATTGTTTTCGAATGGGTCCATTCAACAATGTAAAATATCACAATGTGATAAAAGAAAGCGATCCTATAATTTTAATTAGGAATTACTTGGGCCCTTTAGGAACAGCTCTTCAAATTGCGAATTATTCTTCATATTCATTTTACCATTTTATAACTCATAATCAGATCTCGGTAACTAAATATTTGCAACTTGAGCTTGACAATTTAAAACATAACGTTCAAGTAATTCAAATTAAATATTATTTAATGAATGAAAATGGGAGAGTTTCTAAGCCCGATCCATGCAGTAACATCATTTTGAATCCATTCAATTTGAATTGGCATTTTCTCTATCATGATTATCATCACAATTCTTGTGAAGAAAGATCCCCAATAATTAGCTTGGGGCAGTTGATTTGTGAAAATCTATGTATAGCCAAAAACGGACCACACCTAAAATCGGGTCAAGTTATAATTGTTCAAGTCGACTCGGTAGTAATAAGATCAG